CGTCACAAATTATGACGTCATCGCCAAGCACTGCGTACTTATCAAAGCGTCGACCAGGATGAACCTGCTGCGCACACCACCACACCACAAAGTGATGAGTGAGTGCGAACAGAGGCCAAGAGGAGTAGTACCCCAGTGGCTGCCCGGTCACAAAGGATACTGATGACCTCTTCTTCTTAACGAAGGGCACATCAAATATGTTTGCACCTAGGGCAGAGTTGACAACTCCCGGCGCGAAACGGCGATCAAACATGTGACACATAACTTCGAACATTAAAGATAACGGCCACCTATCGGTTGCTGACTTAAGATCAAAGCAGTGACAACATGTCGACCCAATTAGACGATCAAGAGGTCGCTGCTGGTTAAAGGTACCGTCCATCGGCAAAGGTCGCAAGACCTTCTGAAGCCAGTCCATGATTGGCTTCAGAAGTCTTTGATTGATGTAATTGGCAATGGCGAATACCCCCCTCTTGGTGCCCTGCTCAATCGTCTGACCTAGACGACCAGTTACAGGCGGAATCTCGAGTTGCTCCGGGTGGGGCAGTGATGGACCAATATATTTTTCGTAATAGTCCAGATCAGAGCCCGAGAACATTTTTTTGTTCTTGTCCCCCGCGAAGCGAACCCGAGATGGCCACAATATGCCAGAGGACCACTGTTCACCGTACGAGTGAATAAACTGTACGAGGAACGCATAAGCCTGACATCTCAAACATCAGGCATGGGAAACAGGACTTATAAGGTCCATGAAACTTGGGCCCAAGTTGAGAGGCTCCTGACTTAAGCTTCTCGTTAGCCTGTGACATAGTTGGAACGGTCTTCCAGGTTGGTTCCCACGACATACCTTGGTATAATAGTATGCGTCGAAACCATGGGATGTACCGGGCTAACAAGGGCACCACATTTTCCTTCATCCGCGATATCGTTGAATAGACACGATGCATGTCCTGAACAGGAGTCACAATCGATGAAAATGTTGTCTTATCAATTAGTTTTGCTAGGAGAATGATCCTATACAAAGAGAAGAAAGATAAGTAACATTTCACCACCTTCGGACCTCCAGATCGGATCATCGACCTATAGAAAGGTGGAATGGTCCGCGGGAGCCCCCGACGAGTCAAAGATATAGGAACCGGTAAAAGAGTCGGTTTATTAGGATCCCCGCCATTTCGCATCTTTTGTTTGCCGATGATTCAATATTATTCTGTTCTGTAAGGCTAACAGGGAGGAAGTAAACTGCGTTAAGGATCTTTTTTCCGGGTCAACTTGTGAATTTTGAGAAGAGTTCTTTGTTTTTTAGTGCCAACTGCCCGAATGCTTTGCGTGATTCCCTGGCACTTTCCCTTCCAATTGTGCGGTTTGGCAAATATCTAGGGAGATTTTCCAAACCTACTAAGGGACGAAAGATACCAAAAGTGGTGATTTACATGTAGTAATGGAACAGCAAAAAAAGAAGGTAAGTTGAATCAGATGATGAGCCGCATAGTTTTTCCTCTCTAAACCACGAGAAAGTAGACTCGATCGTCTTTCTCTCTCCTCTCTTCGTTCAACCCGTGTGGATCCCTAACTTTCCCAACCTTCGGCTTTTAAAGTCACAACACTGCGCCGAATGAAGGTAGTTTAGTTGCTCGACCATTGGGGAGAGGTTTCGAAGTAATGTCGAATTATGATTGAAATCTAGGTTCCTATTCAAATTCCCAGGAAAGTAGACTCTGTTCGATAGTTCCCATCTCTCTCTTTTCGTTCTTAATCGAATGTAACCTCTCGCCCCACCTTTCTATCCAAACTTGAGCTACTCGCGTCGTAAAGCTTATGTCTCTCCTTAAAGTACCGTCTTTCGATGCCTATTTTGATGCTCCAGAAGCCATCTATGCTTTGATCAGATGTTAATAGGTATTCCACACATGGCGGGCGGGGTCGTAGTCATAAAAGGAATACTTCAACCAGCTCAATGGAACGCTCCAACTTAGGTCCTTCTCTCCGGTGCCCAAATCGGCTTAATTGAGGGGCTCCGTATCCGTAGCCTCACTTTATGCATGGTTTACTGACCACCTACCTTTGCTTCGGGACACCAACCTCTGGGAATGAGAATAGTTCCTTTGTCTTTCGAGTCGAATCAATGAGAACAAACGGCAGCCTCTTAGTAAATGGGGAGTCACACACCTTTCTTTCAGAACCTATGGTACTAAAGGGCGAAGTAGCTCGACGTGAAGAAAGAGACTATGAAAGGGGACGAAGTGATGTCCGGCTCTTCGCTTGCTCGCAACAGATGGCATCTCCCCTTATTGATTCTCGTTTCAAGATGAAAAAGGAAAGACAAGAACCTTTAAAAAGAAGTTCGATTTAATGTCTTTTTGACATTGCATTGGTGGATGCTTGCGCCGATCCAATTTCTCTAGGAACTGCTCCGCATCATTTTGAGAAGGATTCGCCCTCGAATCCAAGCCAAGTCCTCTTCTTCAGCCATGGATGATATGGAAACAAGACCAGTAGTAGTAGACATCTCATTAGATAGCCCCACTTCACTGTTTCGCCTTCGGCCCCTTTTCACACGGAACTCTCGCTCGAACACCTTTACTTTCTTCGGTGCCGCCCTTCTTCTCCTGGAGAGAAATAAGCCATTCCAAGCCAACTCACACGACGAGAACAGGATTTTGAACTCAGAAATACCAGAAAACCGGACGGAAACCACCGTGACGGCGGCCCCAGACCAGAACAGAAACCCTTAGTCGCTCACAGGTCGCGTGCAGCGCGTTCTTTTTTTCCTTTTTGCAGTTGAAATCATACTACTTTAAATGGCAAGGGTTGGTAATGACAGAATCGATAGAAGAAAGGTGCCGAGGTCACTAGAAGTATGGTACCGAGGGAGTAGCCTGTTTGCTTTAAGGAGAGGTATTTGTCTTCTTTGTTGGCCTCGGAAGTTCCGCCTCAAGGATTCTCTCTGGATAAGGGCGCATTTGTGTCTCTTATGCGCAGGTCGAATATCGGTTATGAAAGATCGGCCAAGATCTATTATTTGCTTTGCCACACAGCAGACAAGGCTAAGCCGCTAGTAAGACCCGTTCCACTCGTTACGCAACCCTCTTTTTCATAACCTTCTATTGATAGCTTAGTAGAACTATTGGAGCCAGGCAAGTAAACTACCCTTCGTTTCAGCTACTTCGTTGCCTCGAGACAAAGAAACAGCAAGGCAAACCGCCTACATTGAGACTCAACGTATGATAGCTCTTCTACTCTTTGCTGAAGCTATCGTGTCGTATGGATGGATGGGGTGCGTCTGAGCCTATTTCTTCTCTTCTCTATCATTTTTGGCGGATCCTTTCTATCTTTTTGTTTGCTTTGTCATGCCGTAGTCTTTTAAGATTCAACCTGTCAGAAGAAGGCCAGTTGTACCCCTTATATCAATACCAATAGCAGCAGATGCAGCAAGTGAGACGGGAGGCAGTTCGCTCACCCTACCGACTACGAAAGAAAGAATGCTCCTATTTATAGCTACCCAAAACATAACGCCAAACTCACTTGTTCGTGCCTCTGACCAACCAAACTACTCAGATAGAGCTGGCGAGATCAGCTCATTCAGTGGATTTACTTTAGAAAGCCTTGCCAGGCGCTTTAATGCCCCATGTTCTAACCAGGATAGAAAGATAAGGACATCTCAGACCAATTAAACAAATTCCTATTTTTTAGTGTACCGATGGCATGAGAATGAGAAACTGGATGATCCAACTACGGGAAATTCTGTTATTGCTTTCACTGCCTGACTAATACGGATAGGTTGCTCTGCTGGTCTCTATTTTTGGCAAGAAGCTAAGCTGGCCTCCAATTTAGCTGGATTCGCTCACCCTTGCATTAGAACAACTCAGGAGATGTAAAGACTTCCTAACAATTCTCAGCTTCCTGGAAAAGACTACTAAACTTCGACGGTGGCCGAGGCTACGTTCTTTCTTGATCTATCTTTCCTATTATGGATCTTTGTGGGATAGCCCGGCAAAGCGGGTGAAAGGGGGAATTCTGGTTCTTGCACGGGACTTTCTTTCTCCTACGAATCAAGAAGAGTCCTAGACATAGGATATTCTAGTTTTTTTTTGCATGGTCATTTAATTTATCATAAGGTCTTGGGGAAGCAGTGGAGGGCTGTTAGGGCTGCGAGATCTGGACCTTTGATCTCACACCTTTTCTTTGCAGATGATCTTATTGGGAGGCCTCTAAGCAACAAGCTTCCATCATGAAAAATTGCCTTGATGAATTTTGTAAAGCCTCTGGTCAACAGGTAAACTTTGATAAGTCTAGCCTTTATTGTTCTCCAAATACGGATGATGGTCTTGCTATTGAAATCCGCAATATATGTGGCTCTCCCTTGACTTCTCATTCCTTAGAGTTCCTCTGGTACAATCCAGAGTCACCAAAGCGGGCAGTTGTGGACAAAGTTCAAGCCACTTGGAAAAGTCAGCTCTTATCTATGGCAGGTGGATTGACCTTGATTCAAGCTGTGACATCCGCAGTACCTATCTACACCATGCAGACTGCTAAGCTTCCTGTGGGAACTTGTGAGGACATTAATAAAATCAATAGAAAGGGGGCACTCAATCTAAACCTCATTTGGTTAGATGGGACAAAGTTTGTAGACCTAAGCAGTTTGGGGTCCTGGGATTAAAAAAGCGAGTCACATGAATCAAGCTCTTTTAGCTAAAGCTAGTTGGAGGATCACAAATCAGGACCAAGGGCTTTGGGCTTCAATGTTCAGGAAAAAGTCCTTTTTCGGGACTTGCAGCTTTGATCCTAATGCTGAGTTTCCTTCTGCTTCTTCCAGTACCTGGAAAAGTATTCTCTATGGTTCTGAGGTCTTGCAGCAGGGTTTTTTTTGGAGGGTTGGAAATGGTAGAAGTCTCAGATTTTTTACTTTTTCTGGGTTGGCAGCAGGCTTCTTTTGGAGTTGAATACTATTCCCACTGATTTTTTCAATATGGATGAGTTAGTGGCTGATTATCTCATTGAGGGTCAATGGAATCTTGATAAGCTTAGAGAGGTTGTGAGTACTGATGTGCTATCTCTGATCATGAATACTCCTACAGGTTTTGGAAATTAAATGCAGGATACTTTTTTTTTGGCCCTTCTCCTAATGGCCTTTTTTCTGTCAAGTCTGCCTTCAATTTGTGCATTGATTCTGGTTCCCTATATTTTTATTTTTATAAATGGAGTTTCATTTGGAAGTTAAGAATCCCTCTCTCTACGGTCGAGCTATTTCATCCCTTACTCTAACTCTAACAAGTAAGCAAGTAAACTCCCACCTCAACGAACTCGTGTGGACACTCCTCAGCCCTCAAATACACATTAAGATGTTGACCCGTTTTTCTTTTCTTTGCTGATTCCTCTCAATGAAATTTGCCATGTTGCACTAAGTTACTTACGGATGTATGCATGCAATCCGGGAAGACTTTGGGGTGAACACCCATCCGAACAAGTAGGGTCAATAGTTCAGCATTTAGGCCGTAACATTTAGCGACAAAAAAATCTTTAACCCAACAAGTGCTCTCCGAACCAAGCTAGATAGTCTCCTATCACTAGGCTCACCAACCAACCTGGACTTTGATTCTTATTATTCCTACCAGGATTGTTTCCGGCCATGAGTTCCCATATGACATGACATGAGCGTTCTTGCGTGGGCTGGGCAAATCTTTGAGAAGCTACCTTTCTTACTTAGTGCTTGCGCTAAGGCAATGCAATTGAACCCATTTTTTGGTTTAAGGGCTGCTCGCCCTACCGAAGTACCAAAGGCTTTCGAGGCCCCGACCTAAAAAAAGGCTTTCAGTAGCGCCCTTAGAATCTAAGCCTTTTGAAGCGCCAGTAGTTGTAGCTGTGGGTAGGTAGAACTTTCGTTCTTATCGCTCTGGGTTTCGATCTATATGACCTCCGGGCGGTACAAAGTACACCTCTTCCGTAGAGGCAGGTAGTAACCTAACCTTTAAGAGTCTGTTCAAGGTAGCTTGGAAAAAAGTACTGCCCTTTTCCTTCGCTACTAGGAGAGTCAGCTACTTCTATTAGCGCCGGACCTTGAGTCGAATTGATCGTGTCATGTGCAACGTCCATCAATGATGGTTCATTAATGTCCATCGATTTAGACTCCTTCCCCTTTCCCAACTACGAATAAGATCGAGAGGAGCCCGAGAGCCCCAAAACCAAGAAGGGAAACGGAAGCCTTTCGATTCACTCCCCACTCTCTCTTAAATAAAGCTCGCCCTCGGGCCCTGGGCAGGTCGCCGGGTCTTTCCCTGTTGTTCTGTTACCGCCACGAGAAAGACGCACAGAAGAGGTATGCCCAGCGCGCGGAGGATCCGTTGAGAGGGTAGGGAACTGTATGATCTTTTCCCCTATTGTATTGAATCAATAAAAAAAGAGGTCAGTGCTACGGCCCCCTATTCTTTGATCCAATATTGACCGGGGACGAGTCCCGACTTACATAGGTCCTTAGCGCAAGCACGGAGTAAGCAAGCTACCTTGCTTTGACCTCCCGTAGTGGTCCTTGCTTTTAATAAAGTGGAGCGGGGAAAATTTATCGTACTTGCTCAGTGTGCTCCCCTTTCGTCGAGTGCCCCGCCCGGTTCACTGGGCTGTTGGCCTACCAAGCACTTGCCCGCTGCTCCTGCCGCCCGGCGGAGCGCTCGTTCTCCTTACTGTTCTCTCCGCTGGGGCCCCCCCTCCCATTGCTCGAGCCATAAGCTATGGCAGCTCCAGCTCGCAACCACGGGGGCCCGCCCCGCGAGGCCGGGGGGGGCTCAGCGGTCAGGTTAGCCCTCATTCGAATGGGTCTTTCACTTTTGCCAGATCTAGAGAGATACTACGAGTCCTCCGTCCCAGATTCCATCGCCGCGGCCATCTGGTTCACCGGTACTACCAAAAAGTCTCATGCTTATGTTACTGTTATTGATGTATTATCTTGGACCACGAAGACCCCGGTCGTGCTTCTGGTTTCCATTCCCATCATCATATTGATGATAAATCTCCTCGTGCTCTGCCATAAGAACTTGGAGTCCGTATCATGGTGAAGGTAAGGTAACGCTGTGATTCTTGCTCAAAAAACAGACCGAACGCGTTCGAGTTATTGGCTCGTCCAACCCGGCAGCATTCATGAATCGCTCGTTCAACTGTCCCTCGGAGACACGGGCGAGAAGTACCATGCATGGTTGCCCCCCGTCCTTTCTTTATCTCGGTCCCAAGATACGGCTCAGCCAAAAAACGTGAGCGCCCCTGCGCGAGCCTTATTTTATTAGTAAAGTCAAGCTTTGGCTCCCTAAAGACTAAACTAAAGAAATGGATCAAAAAAAAGGGGGGACTTCTGCAACGGGCTATGCCACCCAAACCAACTGAGAGAAGTCGCATCCGTCCCATCGCAAGCACCAACAATGTCATGATCACATTGGTTTACCCTTTTTTCTTTGGTAGTTCAACGGACGGTCGCCCCTCCAACAAGAAAAGGTATAAATATGGAAACTTCTCTGCCATTTGGATCGGAGAATTTATGGAGGAAATCGGGTTTTAAATTTCCAGAAACCAAACGATTATATAGCCAAAGGGAATACGCCGCGCCTAAAATCATCCCAAGCGCAGCTAATGTGGCTACTAAGCTATTTCTTTGGAAAGCTCCTACTAAGATGGGAAATTCCCCGATAAAGCTGCTAGTACCAGGTGAACTCATATTGGCCAAAGTGGAAGAGAAGGAAATGGTAGAGAGATTCGGCATGGTGCTCACTGAACCTCCGTAATATCTAACAAGTCGAGTCTTATGTCGGTCATATAGAACACCAACACATAGAAAAAGGGCTGAAGGAACCAGTCCATGACTTAACATCGGTAGAATGCTACCTCCAATTCCCTGTATGTTCGATAGAGCCAAAGATCCCCCCCACTGATCGGAGTACGCCGATTACCCCCCGAACCGTACAAGATAGTTACCACCTATCATACGGCTTTCTAACTTCACTTCTTTTTCTAGTCGTTCCGCTCTGTCGATCGATAGTAGTATAAGAGATCTGTAACTCCCCGAAATTTATTAAAGAATGGTTCCTGCTTCCTACCCATAGTTAGCATGTATCTCCCCGGTCATACTTGAGTATCACACCGTAGACCCCCACCCCAACTCTATCTTCCTTATCAGTGAACCGGAAATAGTGCATAGGTACTCTTCAATGCAGCGGGGACGAGACGACGTGACATACTACGATCGCGTATAGAAGTGCTGCCCTTCGGCTCGGCAATATGGAACCTCTCAACAGCTCCCGTTCCTTTATGAGGTCCTATCGGGATAGGTAGGCCCAATCCTTTCCCCCCCTCCCTCCATAAGACCCTATTTCTCTTTCCCGAGGGGGAAAGAGAAAGAAGAGAAGAAAGAAAGGAGTGATTCTCTTCTCTTCTTTCATGTGAACGGCCCTTTCTTGTATCGAAAGGTTTTTCGTGCTATACACCACGTTGAGAAAGACCAGCCTCCTATGTACCTTACCATTTTTTTTCCTCGAAAGGGGGTCCTCCTTATGATGCTACGGACGGCTGTCCGAAGTGCAATGGGTAAACTCGGACTCGGATAAATTAGGATTGTGCGCGCCGGGCCCTTTGGGTGTCATATTTTGGCCGAGTTTACCGTACCTCCGGCCCCTTATGTTACGCGACCGTAATATTTTGTTATGTTCCACCGCTGTTACGCCAGAAATAAAAGGTTCCACACGAGCTCCCGTTCTGCGGCGTGGCGGCAGGACCGATAGGGGATTGGCTCCGGGTGTAGATAGGGTAAAATCTGCAGGGGTCACGCAAATACATAGGCCCCTTCCCTTCCCGGATGAATGGGGTGGTTTAGAAGGCGCTTCCGATCTACGGTCCCTCGGCGCGAGGGGTTAGGCAGGTAGTATGGGCCCTCTGACTTCCAGCTATGCGCTGTGCGGCTCCCGCGAAGCGAATGAAGGGAAGCTCGAAGAGCTTACGGGTGAGCTTACGCTTACTCTCAGCCTCTTTGATTGGTAGGCGGGCGGCCTAAGCCCCCTACTTAAGATTACATTCAAACGGGAAATTTTATGTTGTCGTGACGCTTTTGTTAGGCCGACTACTCTACTATAGGCTACTTCTAGCTTCTATAGTGGCCCTTCCATTTTTATGTAGTTATAGTTTGTATTAGTGCCGAATGAACATATCAAACAAAGCCGAGCAGTATAAGCCCTTCTCCGGCCTGGGAAAAGCAACGAACTCTAGAAGCTAGGGCTTTGGACACGAATACTATTCCGTTCTCCGCGGAAACCCGCCTTAGAAGATTGAACGTCGACTTATCTTATTGCCGTTCAATCTAAGACAGCGCCGATAGCTTGTAGTGAACAGCCCCCTTATGAAACCAACCGAAAGCAGCCTTTGCTACTTAAGTACTTAAGGTTTGGACCCCTTGCAACTATGATAGAAAGCCGTTTGCGTGTCCTTTGGACCCTTCGCCCTTAGTTTTGAATCAAAGTAGGTCGCGACTGTTGTATTTCAGTCGGTCGGGTGGCTTATACGACAGCTCCGCTTCCTCGTCTTGCTTCTGGCAAAGCTTCTACTTTGCTTGCTTCTCTCGCGCTTGCTTGCGCGAAGGCTTAAAGTCCTTTTCGCTAGGTCCAAAAGCTTCCGTCAAAGCGAAAGATCTGATCCAACAGAAATCCCGCATATTGAGCGCAGCTGATATGCGGCTACAGCTAGGCGATCATGCCATAAAAAAATTTAATATGTATAAAGGGATCCCCTAGATATACAGACAGAATAGATATTCATGGATAGACAGACATTCCATTAATTCTTAGTTTTGGGGCTGAAAAAGCTCGTCGATCCAAATGAATCATTCTTCTGGTCTCTATTCGCCCCCCGCCCCGAAACTGACCCGCAGCACAGCGCCCATTCGCTTCGCGCGCGGGAAGGCAACGAAGTTCAGTTCATGAGACCGCGGCGGAGTGGAGCAGCCGCGATACGAAGTTCCTTACCTTAGCTGGAT